TGTTTTATTTTTTGACATTATATATTAAATTATATAATAATATTTAATAGTGAAAAAAAAAATCTATATTAAATATTATTAATATAGATTAATATTTTTAATATAGATTCGATATTTAAATTTGTTTTATACATGCATTTCTGATTATCCCTGTCTTTGTTTATGTCTCGGATTGTAACAAATTACCAGAAGGCGTTTACCCCTACGAATTAGGCGGCACTTTTCACAAAATTTACGAACAGAAGCACGAATTTTCATATTTGTGTTCCTTCAAGTTGGAATTTCTAGGATCATATTCCATTTTGTTTTCTGAAAAAATAGAATTAATTAACTCCCATATTGATTGGTATTAGATGTTCAATCAAAAGGGAATATCATAATCATCATCATCATCATTTGATGATTTGATGGGAGTAAGTCTATAAATTATACGTCCTCTCGTTAAATCATAAGGAGTTAATTCGACCCTGACTCTATCCCCTATTAGTATTCGTACAGAATTATATCTAATCTTCCCCGAAATATACGTTAAAATATCAGTGCCATTATCCAAATGGACCTTAAACATGCCATTGGGATATGCATCAGTAACCAAACCTTCGGCAATGATGAAGTTTTTTTTATTCATCTTATTTGTGGCCCCTCCCTAGCCTTTTATAATATCTGCATCATTGAATGCAGAATTTGTTTCTTCTTTTTTTGCTTCTTTAGTTCCTTCTTTAGGAATACTTATATTGTAAGTAGTAATAACAATATTCTTAATGTGTAATAATGTTAATATTTTCAAAACAAAAGGTTTACTTCCATTTTTTTGTTTTGAAATACGGTATAAATTACCATAAAATACAGAATAATTCACCTCCTATTTTTTTTTGTCGAGCTTCTCGATCAGTCATAATTCCTTGGGAAGTAGAAAGGATTACGATTCCCATTCCACCGAAAATTTTCGGGATCTCCCGATAAGTAGAATAGATTCTCAGACCAGGTTTGCTAATACGCTTTGAAGCGGTTATATATCTCTTTTCCTTCCTTTCTCTAGATTTTGAAGTTAAAACCAAAAGAGACTTTTTACCTTCTCGATGTTCCCTAACATCCTCTATAAAACCTTCTCGTAGAAGGATCCTTGTAATGTTCTCGGTAATAAAAGTAGCTGCTACTCGAACTGTTTTTTTTTTTACCATGTCAGCGTTTCTTATAGAAGTCATTAGATTAGCAATAGTATCGTTACTCATGACAAACTAATTTTCAGTCCCTATTTCAATATAAAAGGCATGTTTATCTCAGGAATATGCCTGATATTCTTCTAATTTTTGTATTGTACCATTAACTTCTACATGATCTATTCTAGAAGTATTTATAATACTTCAGGAGCCAATGATATTATTTTGGTAAAATTAAATTCTCTCAATTCCTCAGTAACTGGACCAAAAACTCGAGTTCCTTTTGGATTTCTTTTCTGATCAATGACAACTGCTGCATTGTCATCAGATCGTATTATCATTCCATCGTCACGTTTAAGTTCTTTACACGTGCGTATAACTACGGCTCTAACTACTTCTGATTCTTCCAGAGACATATTAGGTTCTGCTTCTTTAATTACAGCAATTATAACGTCGCCAATATTAGCGTATTCCCGATTACTGACTCCTAGAACTCGAATACACATCAATTTTCGGGCTCCACTGTTGTCTGCTACATTCAAATAAGTTTGAGACTGAATCATTTTTCCTCCAAAAGATTTGTTACCTCGGCTGAAAAAAAAGTATTTCATTTTTTTCAGCCAGAAAAATCTCTTTTGTTCCGTATAGGCAAACTCATAATAAATTGAGTATGTATAGGCATTTTGTATGCAACGATTTGAAAAGCTTTTCTAGCTATAGTCTCTGATACTCCGCCTATTTCATAAAGTATTCGACCTGGTCTGACCACAGATACCCAATATTTGGGAGATCCCTTCGCTTTCCCCGAACCCATACGTATTTCTGCAGGTCTTATTCTAATAGGTTTGTCCGGAAATATACGTATCCATATTTTTGCGCCACGACGGGCATAACGAGTAATTGCTCGCCGTCCTGCTTCTATCTGCCCAGATGTGATCCAAGCAGGTTCCAATGCCTGAAGAGCAAATCTACCAAAACAAATGCGATTGCCCCGAGAAGATACTCCCTTCATTCTTCCTCTATGTTGGTGACGAAATTTCGTTCTTTTTGGGTTCTAGTCGATGGTTTTATAATGCCATTTGAATCCCATCTCTATTTCAGAACCGGATATGAAAGTTTCTTCTCATCCGGCTCCTTGTGAAGAATCTATAGCAAACTTGGATAATCCATATTTTTACACATATCATATACATAGTATGTATAATTAGACGAGACAAATAGCTCTTTTATTTATATCGATACTGTCCAATAAGTAAGAATTTCACAGGCGAATATTTACTCTTATATTATCTGTCTCATGGGGCCTTATAGACTCCCATGAGATGAATGCTTTCTTGGTTTATTTCGCTATCCTATCCAATGGATGATTAAGATTACTATATGATCTTATGCAGTCACAGGTTCCATCGTTTCCATAGTTTTCAAATGGCTGTTCAGGTTTACCCTCTGCAATGGAGCTCTTATTTAATTTCTTACAGAATCAATTTCCTTAGTTTTCATTGACTCCAAGCTCTTTTTTTTTTCATAAACCGAATCGATTTAAGTCTAAATTAATCAGGATGATTCTTATGCTTTATTACACTGCTCTTTGGGGGTGATTTATGAACCATACAAGACTGTAAGGAAAAAGATTTCATTCTTTCTTTTTATCCTTCCCCCCCTTTTTTTCTTTTCTTGCATTACCAAAGACCTTTTTTGCTTCACAAGAGATATAGATCTTATCTGTTTGTCTCTTTGTATAAGAAAGTCTTTTGTTCATTTGATGGAACTATCCATAGTTATTAACTAGCTTATTGAATCTTAATAATAGTGAAAGAAAGAATGGATTTTATAAGTATACTAGAGACCAATTCGTTCTTATTTATTTTGAGTTCTCCATCATTTTAGAAAAGATGCAAAAACTTGATCTCAACGAGTCGCACACTAAGCATAGCACTGCTCCAAGATGGTAAATCTAATTTTTATTTGATCTTATAGAATTGATTATTTATAATCGGTCAGATTGTATAAAGTTATTGTTCATCTTAAACAAAGATCCAAATTTTGATCCCCAATACTCCATAGACAGTTTGAACCGCATAATAACAATAATCAATTTTAGCTCGAAGGGTCTGTAGGGGAACTCTACCTTGCATGGCCGATTGTTTACGGGCTCTCTCAATTCCGTTGAGACGTCCTTTTATTTGTATTTTAATACCTTTTACATCTGCTTCTTCAGCCAGTTCAAAAACTTTTCTCATTATTTTTTTTATTTGAACTCTTTCCTTTAGTTGTAGAGCAATATATTCCGCAAGAATATTAGGTTCTCTATAAGGTTTATCCACTTTTTCTATAGAAATGAGCAGTTTTCGGTCCACAGAATTGATTATATTCTGGACAAGCATATTTTCCACTTCGTCTCTTAATTGCTTGATTTTTTTCTCTTTTTTTTGCTCCTGTTTTTTTATAAACAAGTCGGTAAATCCGATACATATGTTGATCTGAATCAATTCAGACTTTTTCATAATATCTATACGTGTAATTCCTCCATAATTTGAGTCTATACGTGTAATTCCTCCATAATTTGAGGAAGCTTTGATATTGATATGTCGTACATAATTTCGAATGCAATTATGTATTTTTTCATCTTCTCGTAGATCTTCGGAATAATCCCTTTCTTCAAACCAAAAGGAACGATGGTTTTGAGTAAAACCAAGCCTAAAACCAAGTGGATTTATTTTGTTTCCCATACATATTTTATTATCAATCTATTTCTATTTTCATTTGCCCATACTTAATTTTCCATCTCGCGATTAGCTCGTAACCTTCCAATTCTTTCGGCAAATCTTGGAATTTTTTCACATCTTTCAAAGCATTTAGAAGTATTTCTTTGAAATTAACATTTTGTTCCAATACAATAGTTACATGACAAGTGGGTTTATGAATTGGATAACCATGTCCCCGAGCTCTAGGTTGAAATCTTTTGAAAAGAGCACCTTCATTCACTTCAGCTCTACTGACAAATAAATGGATAGATTTTACACCCATAGTTTCAGCATTTGCGACTGCAGAACGCAATATTTTAAATATGGGATAACATGCTCCATAAGGCATCCGACTCAGTATATTAAGTGCTTCTGCGTGAGAACGACCACGAATTTGATTAATTACTCTACGTGCTTTATTAGAAGACATATGTATATCTTTACCCAAAGCTCGTATTTTTGTTATTTTTAACATCTTATCTTAATCCTACACAATTATTCACAACGATATTTTTAGCGTTTCTCTCTCATTTTTCTTTTGTTGCTTTTATCTTTTGTTGCTTTTTTATCGTTTGTTGCTTTTTTATCGTTTGTTGCTTTTCTATCTTTTGTTGCTTTTTTACCTTTTGTTGCTTTTTTATCTTTTGTTGCATGTTCTTGAAAAGTACAAGTAGGTACAAATTCCCCCAATTTGTGGTTTATCATACTATTTGTTATATAAATGGGTAAATGTTCCTTTCCATTATGAACAGCAATGGTATGACCAACCATTGCGGGTACAATGGCAGATGCTCGAGACCAAGTGACTATTATCTTCTTCTCTTTCTTCATGTTTAGATTGTCTATTTTCCTCAACAAATAATTAGCTACAAAAGTATTTTTTCTTAGTGAACGTGCCATGGTCAATTACCTCTCTTTTTATTTACCTTTCTTTCAAAAAAAAAGAAAGGTAAAATGGATTTACAACTATTCTATTTCAACTATTCTATTCCTACTTACGTCGACGAATGATTGAAACATCACTATATCTATTTTTCTTCCGACTCTTTCTTCCAAGTGCGTTATAGCCCCAAGGAGTTAGGGGTTTTTTCCTACCAATTGGGGATCTTCCTTCACCACCCCCGTGAGGATGATCTACAGCATTCATAACTACTCCTCTTACTTCGGGACGTTTACCCAGCCAACGTTTTGATCCAGCTTTACTTAAAGCCTTATTTTTCCATTTGACGTTGCCTACTTGTCCAATTGTTGCTGAGCAGTTCTCAGATATTAGACGAACCTCCCCAGATGGTAATCTTAATGTGGTCAATTGTCCTTCTTTTGCAATCAGTGCTGTTACAGCACCCGCCGCTCTAGCTAATTGTCCGCCTTTTCCGACTTGTATTTCTACATTATGTATAGTCGTACCTAAAGGTATATTGGTTGAAGTAGACCTTTAGTTTGTAAAAATCCCTTCCCAAACTGTACAAGCCTTTCTCAGGGCATACAGCTTTCTAGATGTGAATGATATATTTAATTCAATATATAATATTGTTATATATATATATTATTAATATAATATATTAAATATATTTAATATAGATTTATAGATCTATAGATCTAGGATGAAGGGCATATTTTCAATTCCTTATGTCCTGATTCTCTACATCCTAAGTTTTTCTATTCCATCATCTGGCTTATGTTCTTTTTTCATGTAGCAGTCAGAATGAATGACTTTATCAAATTACGTCAATACTTCCGCATCTTCCGGATAACGTAGGAGGCATTTGAAAAAATATATATATGATATATATATTTTTTTTCATTTTTTATTAAAAATTCTCACTGTTCAGCTTCGAATCTGCCTTTGACCATCAAATCAAATGTGAGTTACTTGTCTTTCTATTCATAACAAGGGTTCCTTTACCTTATTTGTTTCTGCTTCAGACAATTAAGTCTTCTCCATATTATCATATCTTGGTAGCCAATAATTACATAAACTATTGAATTCAATCACCCGCTACTGTTTATCCTCAGTTTCCCTTTGGGGTTGATCCCATCAAAGTATCTTAGTTGGATCAGTGATAGATTTTTAGGTTTTGCTGTAAACCCAATCGGTTGCTTCCGATTACGTATAATTAATAATTCAAACCGCACTCAAAGGTAAGGCATTTCCCATTGATATGGGAGCTCTTGGACCGGAAAGAATAGTATCTCCAATCATGACCCCTCTCGGATGCAAAATATATTTCTTTTTACCATCTCTGTAGTGCACAAGACAGATGTATGCACTTCTATTAGGGTCGCTTTCTATTGTTACAATTTTTCCCAATATGTTTTTATAATTTCGCCGAAAATCAATTCGACGATATAGACGCTTGTGACCTCCTCCTCTATGTCGTGTGGTAATAATTCCACTGTTATTACGACCTTTCCCACAACGATGCTGACCGGAGGTCAATTTCTTTTGTGGATGAGATTGGACTCTCCCATCGAGACCTGATAGGGATTTATAACGTGTGCCTGGAGTAAAGGTTCTGTACAGACGGGTTGTCATGTTATTATTTATTATGAATTGAATAAGTTTCAATTAATAAGGAAAAAGTGGAATAGAATAACCTGGTTTTAGTGTAATAATCATGCGTTTATAGCGCATTCGATGTTTCATTATTTGCTGTATCTTCCCCCTTTTTTCTCTTTTTTGCGGGGGTCGATAACTATTGACCCCTATTACTTTAACATTGAAGAAAAGTTCAATCCAACTTTTTATCTTTGTTTTAGTCGATCCCGAATCAACATTCAAAATATATTGATTTATTTCAAATAGAGAAATACTTTTCTTTGTAAGTACTAAATTGAGATATTCAACCTCATCCATAAATATTTATCCTTTACCATCTTTTAAAAATAGAAATACAAATGCCTATATCCACCAGATATATTTAACTCTAGTTCTCTGAACTTTTACTGTATTATTACATCATAATTATAATATAACTTTTACTTTATTAATACAGCATATGTATAATATACATTATACATAATGTTAAGAATAAAAAACGGACCTAATCTAATCTCAATACTTAATTGAATCGAGATAGCCTCGCTGTTTGGGCTACTTTCTTATTGTGCATCCAACAGGAATTGAACCTGCGACTTCCCAATTATGAGTTGGGTGCTTTTACCATTCAGCCATGGATGCTATGCTAAATAAAGCATAAAAAAGTTTATTCTAGACTTATTATATTAATAAGTATCGACTCATACTAGACTTATTATATAATAAGTATCGACTCATACTAGACTTATTATATAATAAGTATCGACTCATACTAACCAATTTGATTCTATCAATACTCAATTGATGCTTATCATTTTCAATAAATAGAGGTATACAACATATCTTTGTCATTTTGACATGATGGGATTTCGATCGATTTAATATAGAATTAAATCATGACTATTTGATAATTATCTATTAGATTATCTATAGATAATCTAATAGAGAGATAGATTATTTATCTACCCTGTTTACAGAAATGGAGATGTATTGTTATATTAATAAAGAAATATTTTCTTATTGATCTACATTATACTTATCTTTATATAGAATATATATTCTATATATTATTAGATACCAAACAAAAGATATAAAAATATTATTAGATACCAAACAAAAGATATAAAAAAAAAGAGAACAGAATTTTATCTCCTATTTAAACTCCTATTTAATATAATCTATATATTATAGAAAGTATAAGAGCTAAGTTCTTGGATCGATGGAAAGATCCCAATCTTTGCGAATTGACGGTAAATAGCAAGAAACTATCTTGCTAAATGAGAATAAGATAAAACTCTCACTCTCTAAAAAGTTGTATTAACTTGTAATTATTATTACACTAATATTGTATTATTAAAAACTATAGGATAAAAAAACTATGGAAAAACAAAAAATTGAACCTATCGAATATATTGAATATGTTGAGGATATTGAAGAACAAAAAATTATTGAAGAAAAAAAAAAAAGAATATTTTCTTTAGCAAAAAGTATAAAACAAAAAAAAGAAAACCGAGGAATGTTATGGTTACGTAGCGTTAAGTCGAGATTTAAAGTGAACATGATGGTAGTATTCAGTCCATGGAACGAATCCAATTTGGTGAGATTCTTAACTCAAATATTTTCTGGTCGAGAAAGTGTTATTAAGCTCTTTGACTTTAGGATTATTAGTACCTTACTTATACGTGATCTACGTATATTTATTAAAACGCGTCAAATAAGAAAAGCTTTAATAGTACTTACATTACCATTATTGATATATTATTTATATAGTCGACCTTTGGTCGAAAGAGATAGATCAAAATCTGATTTGACTAAGATATTTCCACACAATTTTAGATTTATAAAGAAAAATTTGTTGCTCTTTCCGCATATGTTGATGTGTTTGCCAAAATGCAAAAGAAGATATCAACGTCGCTTGCTCAATCCAAAAGAGCATGTTTGGGTTTTCTCAAGGTCCGACACAAATCTGAATTATAAAAATGATATAATCTCAGATAACCAAGGCCCAATAAGTTGGGGAAGTCATTCGGAGAATGAATCGAAAGATATTGAATGGCAGATTGATTCAACTTTCAATTCGAATCAAAATGAGTATGGAGAACCTGATGATTCACTTTGTGAATGGATTAGAACAAACGAATCTAAAAACGGAATCAAGCAACTAGAAGAAAAATCAGTTCGAACAGGAGAATTTGATTTATCTTCAAGACCAGAAGATTATAGCAATGAAGAAATCGAACAAGAAGAAATCAACGAAAATGAAGATTTCGAACAAGAAAAATCAGTTCGAATAGGAAATTATAGAAATGAAGAAATCGAACAAGAAGAAATCAACGAAAATGAAGATTTCGAACAAGGAGATTTCGAACAAGAAAAATCAGTTCGAATAGGAAATTATAGAAATGAAGAAATCGAACAAGAAGAAATCAACGAAAATGAAGATTTCGAACAAGGAGATTATAGAAATGAAGAAATCGAACAAGAAAAATCAGTTCGAACACGAAAATTGCTAAAACGTCCTAGTCGAAAGCTTTTCAAATTGATTAATATACCCCAAATTGAAGAAATCGAAAAATACCAAGAAGAATTAGAAAAACAACGAGAAGAAATCGAACAAGAAGAAATCGAACAAGAAGAAATCGAACAAGAAGAAATCAACGAAAATGAAGAAATCAACGAAAATGAAGAAATCGAACAAGAAGAAATCAACGAAAATGAAGAAATCGAACAAGAAGAAATCAACGAAAATGAAGAAATCGAACAAGAAGAATCAGTTCGAACAAGAGAATCTCATTCGTTCTCAGAGTCAAAATTTTTAGAAGAATTGATTTCTAATTTGTCAATAGATGAATCATGTATAAGCGTTAGTGGTACTGATAAACCCATCGAATTTTTGAAAAGTCGAAAAGATGCTTTTCAATATTTCAGGGGATCAGAAAGGAATAGGATAGTTGATCTATGGAAGATCAAAACATATCTTCAAAATCCTTCTGCAAACTATGATATTTCATCAGATCCCGGATGGAATATTAGAAGAGATATAAACCAATTAAATTGTATTCGATTTGTGAACCAGAATTTACCTTCGATATCTTTTTCATCCTGTGATCAGAACAAAGAACAATTAACGTTAAACAGCGATTTTTACAGGCAATTGAAGAGAATTGTTCTGAAAATAACGGATCAATTCACTCTATCAATAACTAATCCTAATCTAGGATACCAAAAAGGAGTTTTAGTTTTGGATAATGAAATTTCCCTGGATATGGATTATCACATGAATCAATTTTATGAACTGAACAATAATATATTATTATTATTGAATCAAATCTTAAACTACAGAGATAAATTAAAACATCATTTTTTCTTTGTGCTATTCAATATTATTGATAAAGAGAATCTGATTCGATATGTAGATCGAATAATATCAAAGAATGATAGAACCGAAACTTCGGTACGACTAATATTTAACCAATATAAGATTCAAGTTGACGAGCATCTTGAAAAAACATTCAAGAGATTCTATTTGTTGAAGAATGCATTGATGAAATACTTTTTATCAAAATTATCATCTTTATCAAAAGTATTTAAAGAGTACTTAGAGTACTCATTAGGATTGGATCCTGTATTGGACGCTTTTTTATTGGATACTACACTGGACGATATAGAATCCGATACTTCATTTGATGACTATGCTTTTTCAATATCGTTCCACGATCAAGATTTGGATTTGCGATGGAAAAAAATATGTCTCTATCTTAAATTGAAAAAAAAAGTTAATAAATACTATTTGGAATTGACAAAAGTATTTAATAGAATCTCTAAAAAGTTTAGTTACAATTTAAAAGATAAAATTCGAACAAATTTGATAAGAAAAGACGTTTTGAATAATGTAACGCAAGATGCAATTAACCGGTATTCATCAAGTTGGAGAAAATATCACAAAGAATGGTTCAATTACTTTATTGTTGAAATTTACCAAAATATGAATGCATCGTCCATTCTGATCGAATACTTTTCTTTGAAAAAAGAATTGAAAAAAGGATTGAAAGGTCTTATTTCTAAGAAAAACAGATTGTTGGATCCAATCGAATTATGGACTAATCAATGTAAACCCAAAATTGACAATAATCTTCATGATATGATCTTTGACGGACTTGATTTTTTTAAATTGATCAAATCTAAACCAATTCCTAAGGAATCCTTGATCGATGAAGGAACAATAGTACCCTTAGGTTTGAATGAGAAACCGATTAATCAATTGATTATTGACTTATTCGATAATGAAAAAAATTACATGGAATTGTTTGATAACACTGGTCTTTCGACCATATTCAATGATCGAGACAATTGGTTAAATCCTTTAAAACTATCGAATCAAAACTCATTAAGAGCTGCTTTTTGCAAAGCAAATACATTTGAATTTTTAGATTATTTACATAATCCTCAGTTAAATTATAAAAAAAGATTACCTTCTTACATGTACATGGAAAGGATTCATATAAAAAACAAGAATTTTATATATGGACAATTATTCAATCTTGTCCCCATTCATAACACTTTGTCTATTGGTGAAATAAGACCTGTTCACTCAGAGAAAGTGACTATCTCACTCATAAAGTCACAAGTAAATATATTATTGTCTAAATATTTACGTGACCAAGCGTTAATCCATGACTTGTACAAATCATCCAATTTACTTACTCAATTGAATTCATTTCTTCGTGGTAACATATATATTTCCTCGATTGAGGAGATATATAGAACTCCTTTAATAAGCCAACAAATTGTCAATTTTGACAAAAGTGCTTGCCATCCTTTTTTCAATAGTTCAGATTCAGAAAAAAACAGCCCCAATCAATACCCTAAAAAGGATTTTAGTTCTAATATAGGTCTTATTCAAACTCAATCTTTTAAAGATGATTTACTATCGGAAATATCTTTTAAAGATGATTTACTATCGGAAATATCTTTTAAAGATGATTTACTATCGGAAAAAGATGATTTACTATCGGAAATATCTTTTAAAGATGATTTACTGTCGGAAATAGATTTCCGAATGAAGAAGTTTGCAGAAAAAGAAAAAAATAGTTCAATAGAAAGTTCAAAAAGCATAATTGAAGACAAAATCATAGGTGATAAAAACATCTTTTTGAATAAAGAAAAACGAAAGATTCTATTTTTTTATAAGATCCCTCAGATAGATCTTATCATTTCGATATGGGATTCGTTTCAGACATATAGTGCTCCATTCTATTTTTTTACTTCCACAGGGTGGAAATATATGCATAATATATTTTTGTCTACTTTTTCAGAAATAATGCTAGATAGTACTGATCAATTCGTATTATTTTTGGACAAGATTCTGCATAATTGGAATCATTGGAATCATAATTTTAATCATAAAATTAATCATAATTTTAATATTTTGTGGGCACTCTTTCATCAATATTGGACCCTTCTAAAGTGGAAATTTAGAGCAAAATTTACCCCTAAATTGAAATTGTTTTTATTCTATTGGAATCTTTCCAATTGGAAAGATCCAATTAATCAAAGGGTATTCGAGGGAAAGGATGTGTCAATATCATTTGATACATGGAAATATATAGAAAATGTTCGGGAGTATGATAAATTAATCATTTGTATTTTCATTGGGTTTTTATTCTATGTTTCCTTCATAGTTCCCGTACGCTTGATGTATTTTTATAGCAATATCGAGTTTATTAAAGATTTGGCGTCTGAGCCCCTCATTCTGCATGTAATAAAGATGAGGAAATCGTATAAAATGCTCAAATTTTTTTATAATTTCTCTTGGTATGGTTGGTGGCTAACATTCGTCGACTTTATGGATATCGAGAGTGATCCTGATGATATAGGATTATTGCAAATGTTGGAAATTTGGTATACCAAAAATTTTAAATTGTATGATGTAAGGAAATTGTCTCCTTTTCAGTATAGGAGAGTGAGATCACTCTTAGAGAGATGTTTGTCCGAACACGGAGTGAATGACTTCTTGTTGAGAGAGAGTAGATTGTTTTCAATAGAAGAACGAATCTCTCAATTTGATTCGAAGTTGACTCCCCCTAATGGTTTCTTTTCTCAATATTTCGAAAAAAGGGAACACCCGGGACTTCTTTACTTTCGATATTTAGCTGAATTTATTCAACTAGGTCGAATGAATAAAATAGGTATAAAAGATTACAAGTTCGATTCCTTTTCTTTAGTACAAAAGTCGATCTTCATTGCTTTTCATCAGGAAATTACCTCTCTACCAATTCAATCATCTATATCTGACCAAGTCAGATTTTTCCCACTCTACCCGGCACGGTGCTTTTCGAATCGAATTTTATTGATAGGCCCTAGGCAAACTGGCCGATCGTATTTGGCCAAAAGTCTAGCAGCAGATTCTTATCTACCTTTAATAAAAATATCTCTTCCAGATTTTTTGAAGGGGAGAAAACTTCTGTTAAACTACGAAAATGATTATACATCTTCAGATAAGGAATCTTACCTTGAGCATGAAGATCTTCTTTATTTGCTGGGCTGGGGAGGCAGGCCGAAAGAACTAGATGAAAAAGACTCTTATGGAAAAAAACCGAGAAACTATGAGCTTGAACCAGTGGGTGACCGTGATAAGACTATGGAGTATTATGAGAGAAGAGTAACTCAATTCGTGTTTGCACTTAAAATAGCAAAATTAATGTATCCTTGCGTCATATGGATTCCAAGCATTCATGAAATGTATGGTCATCACTTCTACATTGGTGGATTATTGAGGGAACTCCTCGGAGATCCATATTTTTGTTTTGAAGATGAGCAAGAAACTACTATCAAACAAAATATTGTGGTTATTGCTTCGACTCATATTCCTAAAAAAGTGGATCCATTTCTAATATCTCCCGTTTATGGTAAACGAAGATTCGATACATTAATCAACACTAAAATGTCTCCTGCCCTACATCGAGAAAAGGAATTTCCTTTGCTTTTACGTTACAAAGGGCTCTACTTGAAAAAAGATTGGAACTATTATGATGAATTTGGATCAAATACCAGAGGTTTTACTACACAAGATTTAGCAGATATTGTCAATGATCTTCATAAAGAGAGTCTTCAACAAGGGACTTCAGTTATAGACAATCAGATGATTGTATCATCTTTCTATAGAAAAAGTTGGGGTCCTTCCACTAGTAAGATTAAATTCACTGATATTTATGAAGTACTTAATTATAAGATAGGAAAAGCTATTATACAAAATAACCTTACGTACACCAAGAATTTTCTAAGTACTAGAAGAGAATTCCAACATATACGGGAATACTATTTGCATCAATGGTATTTAGAACCTTCAATTGCCGGAACAGCTGTGAAGGAATTTACCATATTCTATAATATTTTGAGTTGCTTGGCCGGATCAGTAGCTAGAGATTTATTTCTATCGGAATATTCAAATATAGAGAATTTGACTCCTATTGATTATTTTACTGGGAATGATTTCGCGCTAGCTTCCAGTCTTTTACAGAGTCTTCTGGAAGAGTTTCCATGGTTGAAAATATATCGGAGTCATTGTGATAACAATCACATCACAATTACTCCTCAGTTCAAAAAAGATATGATACAAAAAGGATTATCTTATATATTAGATAAGACCGTTCTAGCTAAAGAATTGGGCTACTCCTATAAAGAAGGAGAAGAATTAGAATTCCAAACTAGCATAGTTTGTTCTCCTAGAACCTGGCGTTTTAGTTTTGTTCGCAGTAATCGATTCGAGCATATAAAAGATATAACAGAAGAAAACCCTTTATTGGATTATCTTCTTCTGTTCGGATGGTTTCAAGAAAGTCCGACCTATGTTGACATCTTATATTGGAGGAAATTCATGGCGTCTTACAAACAGCAACCTGTTTATGACGAGGGTTCCGATGTTGAACAAAGAAAGATATCTGCTATATGGGAGGCAAGATTTTTATACGATAGATTTAAAAGATTGGGAATGTATAAATTTGATACAGAGGAGTGTGCAAAGGAATATAAACCTTTAGATACACCGATAATCTATCTAGCTCGCCGATTTATTTGGGATCCTGTGAGTATTCGCTTTGAAAATAAGCAACCTGCGACTGCGATTTTACGAGAAGAATTTTTCTCTATTCAAGAGCTCCTGAGAAGGATTTATCTTACTTACAATTCAGAAAGATTAAAACCCTTTATGTTTTTTAAGAAAAAAAAGCTAGCAAAATATATAAACAGAAGAAAAAGATTGAGGAAAATAGTCCTAGGAATAAAACCGATTTCGGATTCGGATGATAACCCTCTTAACATTAAGATTAAAGAACATGAGTCGTTTGAGACTTTCAAACGCTTTCAAGAAGTTGGTATCCGATATAGACGTGTACATCCATATCGTGCAGAGAAATCATATGAGCGTTTGTTTTCTGAAAGGACACGGGATGATAAATTCAGACAAATTTTGATTGATAAAGAAAGAGAAAATATAGAATTATTATCTAATGAATGTTTTATTTATAATACTCTATTCGAAAGTTATGAATATTTATCATATTTCTTCATTTCAAATATAAGGTTATTGAAACATGTGAAAAATACATTATTAGAAAAAAAATGGCTTTCTCCGAATGACATTAAATCCTTATTAGCGGAAGTATTAAATAAAAATATGTAATAAAAAGGACTATTTGAAGATAGAGTGAGATTTCGACCATTTAGGAGTAAGCATAGTAAGAAATATGAGCCAAGTCAGTTTTATTTAACTTGATGAGATATTCTCTACTATGCTTACTCCTTATTTATTTTATTGCGGTTGTAGTATACTTTTCTAGTACACTTTTTACTACGAAGAAAGAATCCCTCATTTGATTATAGAGGGATTACAATATTGGTATATTTGTTATAATTCGGTTAGAACTTCCGAATTTTCCAAGACCTTGAAAAGGATATATAAATTATATCAAATTTGTGTCCTTCATTCACATTCAATCTAATAAATGATTAATAAATTGATTAATGTACACGAAAAAAAAGCAATCCATCTTAGATTTGGTCTTTTTCTTCCTTTTTTAAGTCACATTACAATATTATGCCTTGAAGAGGACTCGAACCTCCACGCTGTTTAGCACGAGATTTTGAGTCTCGCGTGTCTACCATTTCACCATCAAGGCATCCCAAAAGGGAATTATATTCCAATAAATAAATATCTATCATACTATTATTAACCACATATCGGTATATGCAGAATATAAAATGGATAACAAGGATAGATTATTTAATTATTCCTATTGATCCATGATATAGGTTTAGTTCAAATATATCATCTAATTCTTTTTACTTTTTATTATCGGATATCGGAGGATAATTTATATTTTTTCATATTATTCATATTAAAATATATATAATGTATGATCGAACTTTTTTCCTTTTTCGATTCAATAGAAACTATATATGTATATGTTACCCAAATAACAGATTTTAATTTTAATCTTATGTAGACATATCCCTTAGAACTAAAAATTTATTTACACACGTTTCAATTTATCATAATGAAAACGTCTATTTATGGTATAGAATGAACTTCTAATTTCACTTTAATGATCAAGTTTATTTTGTTAATTAGAAGTTCATTCTAATAATTTCAACCTATTTCCTTTATTTTAAGAATATGAGGAAAAATATACTGGTTCTTTCAGTTAGAAAGAAAAAGATTTAATGAACTTAAAATAATGTATCCTGAGCAATTGCAACAATTGGATTCATTATTATTCCTAGTAGAGCAGATGCTATTACACATACAATCATACTCAATTCGATATGATTTTTTGAGATTGAAGAATATAATCTATAATTTTGTACATGGGGAGTTATTTCTTTGTTTCGTTCAGTCATTAATATCTTAATTATTTTTAGATAATAATATATTGAAATAACACTCATAAAAAGTCCTATCGAAACCAATAAATAGGAACCTGCTTGCCATCCACACCAGAATAGATAAAGCTTTCCAAAAAAGCCTGCTAATGGAGGAATACCTCCTAGAGATAGCAGACATAAAGCTAAAGACAAAGCTGAAAAAGGGTCTTTCATATATAATCCTGCATAATCCCGAATGTTATCTGTTCCTGTACGTAGACTGAATAATATAATACAAGAAAAAGTTCCTATATTCATGAAAATGTAGAACAGCATATAAGTTATCATGCTTGCGTATCCATTATTTGAGTTTCTATCAATGATTCCAATAAGGATATATCCAATTTGACCTATGGATGAATATGCAAGCATACGTTTTATGCTTGTTTGAGTAATAGCAATTAAATTTCCTAATATCATGCTAAGAATAGCTAATATTTCCAAAAGAAGATGCCATTCATTCAATGAAAAATAGAAAATAATATCGAAAATTCTAGTGGCTAAAGATGAAGCAGCTACTTTTGAAATAACAGAAAGAAAAGCAACGACTGGAGTGGGAGAGTTAGAGTCGAAAAGAGGATTCCCACCTCCTTTCTCTCATTCAGAACCGTACATGAGACTTTCTTCTCGCACGGCTCCTAAGTGATAAAAAATAAAAAATGGTTTATTCTTTTTATTACCTTCCTCGTGTATGTATAAGATTGAATTTATTCAATTGATAGAAAGAATCACTAATCCTTAACTTTACGAAGAATCCTTCCTCAGTGGTTCCTATGGTAAATCAAAATCACTGATTTTTTTGACTTCGGTTCTGACAAAAAGAGAACCATCTGATTTAATTCGTTCTGAATAGCCATGAGATGTTTATCTTAGGGTAATTTTTTTGTTGACGGATGCCTCTTTTTTTACACTCGTAGTCTTTGAAGGATGAAAACTGACTATGTAGCATCTACGTTAATTAAGAGTATTGTATACGTCATTAGTCTGATCTTTGAACTACCCGTAATAACTAACTTACAAAATTCATTTGTTTGTTTAGTCAATGTTTCTGACTTTGCTTTACCTTAATTCAAAATTTTTGGTAAAAGTGATGTCTTAGTCTGAGTGGGGATAACAGTTTTTTCTTCCACATGTCCATAGAGTTTTTAGAAATAGATTTAAATATCTAAAAAAATATTTATTTTCTAAAGGTAATCAATTTGTAAAACGAATCACACTCCTTCATATACGTCGGGAGTCCATTGATGAAAAGGGACTAGAGAAAGCTTGAATCCAATTCCTACAATTATAGATAGAAGCGCAATCCAAATTCCTGGAGAGTTATACATTTGTGTATTTATAAGACCATTGGCTATTTCTTGAAGCTCAATCTCTCCCCCGGATAAACCATATAGCCAAGAAAAACCATATACAAGAATAGAAGAACTTGTTCCACCCATAAGTAAATACTTAATAATAGCTTCATTAGACCGTACATCTCTTTTGGTATATCCCGATAATATATAGGAACACAAACTGAAACATTCTAAAGATACGAAGATAGTTGCTAAATCATTAGCACCACACAAAAACATTCCTCCTAGAGTAGCTGTTAATATGAAGAACAAAAACTCTGTTACAGCCATTTCTGTACATTGAATGTATTCCACGGATAGAGGAATACATAAAGTTGAACATAGTAAAATGAGAAATCGAAATATTTTGTTGAAATTGTTCGTTTGAAAATTACCAAAAAAACTGATCATAGGTTCTTCTCCCCATCGAAATAACAAGATCGCTATGCTTAATACTAAACTTGTTAAAGAAATGAAATAGAACCAAGCTGTATCTTTGTGATCATAAATAAAATCGATCACTAGAAGAAGAAATAGGCCGAAAATCAAGATACATTCTGGAAAAAGGGAACTTCCATGGAAGAGAAGCAAATGAAATTCTTTCATATAAAATGATCTAAAGGTATAATTGAAAATGAAGTTCTCATTTTGAAAATGCCAGATCATGATTTAGTAATTTCAGTTAATTTCGAATCAACCTTTTTTTCATTTATGTAAATGATCCTGTATGAATAAGATTTAATATTCATCCAAAATCCCCTTATTGCTATTTAATTAAAAGATTTATTTTTCATTCTTTTTTTCCTTTCGCTTTCGCTCCAAATCTGTATCAATTTTGATAAAGTTAGCTTTGATCAGAATGGGTAGATCTATGGATTTTTCTATTATTAATTGGGATTAACGGTAACGGTTATGGTAATGTGCAAAAGCTTTATTGGACTCTGCCATTCTATGAGTCTCTTCCTTCTTGCGTATAGCATTGCCTTTCTCTCTGGCAGCATCCATTAATTCGTAACTCAGTTTAAAATGCATATTTCGACCAAGACGTTTTCGAGATGACCCTAATAACCAACGAATAGCAAGTACTTTTCCTTTTTTAGGTTTTATTTCAACGGGAACTTGATAAATTGATCCCCTTATACGTCTTGATTTTACCATCAATTTGGGAGTTACGTTGTGTATTGCTTGGCGTAGAACAATTAGTGGGTTTTTGTCTGTTTTCTGTTTAATTTTTTTTAGAGATTGATAAAGAATTCGATAAGCTAATGATTTTTTTCCGTGTTTAAGAATACGGTTAACAACCATGTTAACTAATCGATTATGAAAAATCGGATCAAATTTCGCAATTTTGTTTTCTGCAGTACTTTGCCGTGACATAAGTGTGAAAAAGGTTCACAAATTTTTTTCATAAAGACTAGACTAAAAATCACTTATTTGGGCTTTTTAACTCCATATTGTAGGGTGGATCTCTAAAAGTATGAAAGATCTCCCTCCAAACCGTACATACGACTTTCGTCGAATACGGCTTTCCACATGATTCTATCTGCATATATGAGATCTATTCCTTATGCATAGAATTATGTTTACTCATTCTCAATTGAGTATCCGTTTCCTTTCTTTTTCATATGATTGGAAATCTTGTATTTTCTTTATCTATAGGATTAAGTCTTTAGGTTAAAAAAATAACGCGTATAAAAAAATAAAAGGTGTTTCAAATCATTGCTATTTGACTCGAACTTGTTCTGAAAAGATCAAGGCTTTTTTAATTTTTTGTTGACACACGCAAAGTAAGGGAAAACTTATAAAATGAATTCAATATTGAACCTTAGACATTACTAATAGTTACAAATTTCCTTAAAAATAAATAAGATCGTTTGTTTTAGCCTGCTCTAGTCCCCTTACAAAATGTTCGTTATTGGGTTAGCTATATACTTTCCATGTTTTTAGTAATTGACATGGCATCATCATAAAATGATACTAATCTTAGATAAGAATATACAACGCACTAGAACGCCCTTGTTTACGATTTTTTACTGGGACAGCATCTAAGATTCCTCGAATTACGCGATATTTCACACCAGGTAAATCTTTAACCCTTCCGCCTCTTACTAATACTACAGAATGTTCTTGTAAATTATGGTCAATACCAGGTATATAAGCAGTTATTTCATATTTAGAGGTTAATCGCACTCTGGCAACTTTACGTAAGGCAGAGTTTGGTTTTTTGGGGGTGATAGTGGAAAAGTTGACAGATAAGTTACCTTTATCGTCACTGTACAAAACCGTACATGAGAATTTCACCTCATACGGCTTCTCATTCAATTCTTTTGAAGTAGGATATTTTCGTTATTCGACTATTTCCTTCATTATGTCCCAAAGGGTAACTAAAAACAATTAGTTTTCGTGTAAAAATAATATGCGAAATAATAAATCCTTTGGGAGTTATTTCATTCTCTATTTATTTTTTCTATTAAAAAGTGTTTTAATCAATTTTTTTGTATGAATTGATATTATCACATGTTAATTAAATCACAAATTAAAATTTTAAATTGACGGGTTAATGTGAGCTTATCCGTGTAGTTATGCATTATTTAACTAGGAATCGATTTGATAAAATATTTTTACTTTTGTGCTTTGGTTTGGGTGGCATGGTTTAGTTGCTCAAGATAATTTTGATTACTTATGTTAAAACAATATCAAATTAGTAATATTATATGCTACTAAAGGCTGTACCCGCGAATTGGCAATATAGCCGAGTCTACGTAAACACAGTTCTTTTTTTTATTAGTTAACATTAATGGTTCGCTGGACCAATAAGTTTTTTGTTTTTCATGAATTGTTAGCATCAGTCATCTTCTTTGTTTGGATCGAGAGATAAAGTGATAACTCAATAGGAAAAAGATCGTGCAACGAGAGGGCAGAGAATTACCTCAACAACCAAGATGGAGGCAATTTTATATTGATTTAAATCAATAAGTATACTAGAGATAACTTTTTATCTATGTGTATAGCTTAATTAGCTAATTATTATCTCGGTAAGATGTCAATGTATTTTAACTGGAATAACTTAACGAATGGTTCCATTCTATTTTTTTTAACTTAGGTTTCGAAAGAGTATGAAAACAAGACCTAGCTCCCGGAGAATAATGAAATAGTTGTTTTGAGTTTATCAATTCTTTCTTTGAATTCAAAATTTTGAGAAGTTTTCCATCCTTCTTAGGATAGGGAAAGGATATAACTAATTGGTAGAGTGTCACCTTGACATGTTGAAAGTCATAAGGTTCAATATTCCTAAACCTAATGTGAATCCTTCTAGTTTGATTTCTATTCGCTTTCTTCTCTCGTTCTCGTAATAAAAATGGTAAAAAGAGGCTATGGGGTTGACATATGGGAATTATAATGTTTATAATAAAAAATGGGAAATTAAATGAAGAAAATGGGTAATTCCCACTTGACACACCAAATCCTAATTTATTATGATAAATTATCATATTGAAAAATGAAAAAGCCGACACCGATTATGTTATTGAATGTCAATGTTATTGAATGTCAATATATGATTAGATCAAAAGTGAGTTAACTTGGATGAATATTTTATTATTATTTTTTGTATAATATAAAACACTAGCAAGTCTTGATTTTACAAGATCTATATAATTTTCCTTCTTATCTGATCCTATCTGAAGGATACATTTGCTATTATCAT